TATTAAGGGGGAAACTTATTCCATTTATTTTTATATTGAAAATGATCATTCTTTTTGTAGTTCACTCAAAAAAAAAAATTCTAATTATTGGAATTCTAGTTATGGGAATGGATCTAAAAGTGACGATCCCCATTATGACCTTTACATGTACGATACTAAATCTAGTTTGAATAATCACATTAATAGTTGTATTGACAGTTATCTTCATTCTGAAATGCGTATTTATAATTCTGTTTTAAGTGATAGTGACAATTACAGCGATAATTACATTTTTGATGAAAGTCAGACTACCGCTAAGACAAATGGTAGGGATAAGAATCTTGAGGTAACTAAAAAATACAGCAATTTGTGGATTCAATGTGAAAATTGTTATGAATTAAATTATAAGAAATTGTTGAAGTCAAAAACGAACATTTGTGATGAATGCGGATATCATTTGAAAATGAGTAGTTCAGAGAGAATCGAACTCTCGATTGATCCAGGTACTTGGGATCCTATGGATGAAGACATGGTCTCAACGGATCCCATTGAATTTCATTCGGAGGAGGAACTCTATAAAGATCGTATTCATTCTTATCAAAAAGAGACGGGGTTAACCGAAGCCGTTCAAACAGGTATAGGTCAACTAAATGGCATTCCTGTAGCCATAGGTGTTATGGATTTTAAGTTTATGGGAGGTAGTATGGGATCTGTAGTAGGAGAGAAAATCACTCGTTTGATTGAGTATGCTACTAATAAAAATCTACCCCTTATTATAATATGTGCTTCCGGCGGGGCACGCATGCAAGAAGGAAGTTTGAGCTTGATGCAAATGGCTAAAATTTCGTCGGCTTTATTTGATTATCAATCAAATAAAAAGTTATTTTATGTATCAATTCTTACATCCCCTACTGCTGGGGGGGTGACAGCGAGTTTTGGTATGTTGGGAGATATCATTATTTCCGAACCCAACGCCTACATTGCATTTGCGGGTAAAAGAGTAATTGAAGAAACATTGAATACAAAAGTACCTGAGGGTTCACAAGAAGCTGAATATTTATTCGATAAGGGTTTATTTGATCCAATTGTACCACGTAATCCTTTAAAAGGCGTTCTAAGTGAGTTATTTCAGTTGCACGCTTTCTTTCCTTTGAATCAAAATTCGATCGAACAGTAAGGTCAATTATTTTTTTTTGTCACAAAAAAGTAGTTAGTTGTCGTAATCAACCAAAGTCAAAATGATAAAGAATCCATTATAATAGAATACTGGGGATGGGGTTTTCGTGGTTGCAATACTAATTCTATAACTATATAGAATATAAAGAATCAAAAGTTGCGGATAAATTGTTTTTTTTATTTGACTTCATATTCCATTCCTGATTACTAATCAGAGAGAACCTCTATTCTATACAACATTCTTACTTCTGCTTCTGTAAATTGAAAATTTGGCAAATAAAACGAATTTTATCTTTCTTACATATGGAAAATTATAAAAAAAAGACTTTTGCATCTTAATATTTTTCTTGTCGGAGAGTCTCCGTTTTGACTAACAAGAGAATATCTCTTGGGATTCGTTAGAATCTTTCGGGACTTTGTAAGCAACTCTTTCTTTATTTATATTGAATTAAAAGACAAGAGCAAAAGAAAAATAAAAGGTGAAGAATAAAAAAGTTGATTATCAAACATATATTTTTTATGGCGACGGTTAATTAAGTTAGTTATACATTTCTTGAACTTAGTATATACTATACTCACTTAGATATAATTAGTATAATTATATAGAATTAGAATTCTAATTAAGTTAAGATAATTTTAGAACAATATAACAAACAGGTACAAATAGTAAATCGAGGTACCCATTCTATGACAGATATAAACCTTCCCTCTATTTTTGTGCCTTTCGTAGGCCTAGTATTTCCGGCAATTGCAATGGCTTCTTTATTTCTTCATGTTCAAAAAAACAAGATTGTTTAGGCTAGATGGTGAGGCTAAACCCCATTTTTTCACGACTTAGACTTTATTGAATCATAACACGGATATCTATCTATTTATTTATTGGAAAGTGGAATATGGTATAATACATGTACATGATTTCTTTCGAACATAAGTGCAAGACATGCGAAACCTGATATAGGAGTAAATTCATTTTCACTATTTTCAAATCAATAGATCAGGACGGGTCAAGCCATGTTTGAAATAGAAAGTCAATGCTTGTAGATATCTAAGGCGGGGTCATATGAAGGGGACGGTCTTATTTTCGATCGAACGGTTTTTGTGAATTACCCCGACAGGTTCACATTTGAATAGTTCTAGTTGATGAGAGTTACTTCAGAAACAAAATAGCGTTAAGTAAAGTAAAAGTCTAAGTGAAATTAATTTTGGTTATTCTATCAATTCAATTAAGTCAAATTAAATGCAACTAGATTAGTATGAATTGGCGATCAGAACGTATATGGATAGAACTTATAAGGGGGTCTCGAAAAACAAGTAATTTCTGCTGGGCCTTTATCCTTTTTTTAGG